GAATGCTTGGGGACGCATTTTTTTCGGTTTTAAGAAAAAGAAAATATTATTTACCGGATCGTTGTACCCTTCAATTTGAATTAGGAATTCCGTGGACAACTATAACTAGAAGTGGTCCTTAACTTCATATGCATCTGATCATATATGTATTACTATTATGTATTCCAATAAAATATGTATTCCAATAAAAAAAAGAAGGAGGTTTTTCAATGCGAGATCTAAAAACATATCTCTCTGTGGCACCGGTACTAAGTACTTTATGGTTCGGGTCTTTAGCAGGTTTATTGATAGAGATTAATCGTTTTTTCCCGGATGCGCTGACATTCCCCTTTTTTTCATTCTAGTTATTGACATGGGAAGGAATAACGAAGATTAGAGCTATAATTAACTATCTGTGAGTTTCTCTCCCCCTTTTCTCTTTTTTCCCTTTTTTGTTAAAATAAGGGAGGAAAGAGAAAGAATTAAAGTGGATTCGCCAACTGCGAGATTAGAATTCAAGTTCGAATGCAATTCATGAATATTATTATTATTAATAATAGAGGAATGGGAGTAGAATCAAAAAGGAAGTGGGTCTAGGGCAAGAGTAAGAGTAGTCTATAAGATACTTATATGAAATATTGTTATTAGACTCTGATTTGAAATCTAGTTTTTCAGGAGTTGTATATTATTTGCCATAATTGATTATTGATTGCAGCGAAACCTTTCATATTTGAATTTCAAGTTAGTCACTTCTATTTTTTCTTTCCTTTCTTCTTCTTCGTTTCGGATCGAAAATAGAAGCGTTGAGTCAATCAAAAATCCAAGGGAGGTTCATGGCCAAGAGTAAAGATGTCCGAATAACGGTTATTTTAGAATGTACCAGTTGTGTCCGAAACGGTGTTACTAGGATATCAACGGGTATTTCCAGATATATGACTCAAAAGAACCAGCACAATACGCCCAATCGATTGGAATTGAGAAAATTCTGTCCCTATTGTTACAAACATACGATTCATGGGGAGATAAAGAAATAGATCGAACCATGCGTGTAACCCTTTCAAGGAAGGGGAAAAAATGACATTATATATATAACATATATAAATATAAACAAACCAAATCCCATTTATTTCTTCTTTTCTAAAATTCAAATTCATTTTAGATTCGACAGAAATAGGGTTTGGGGGATAAGGAATAAACTAAACAAACCATGTATAAATCCAAGCGACCCTTTCTGAAATCCAAGCGGCCCTTTCTGAAATCCAAGCGGCCCTTTCGTAGGCGTATGCCCCCAATCCAACCGGGGGATCGAATTGAGTATAGAAACATGAGTTTAATTAGTCGATTTATTAGTGAACAAGGAAAAATATTATCTCGACGAGTGAATAGATTGACCTTGAAACAACAACGATTTATTACTATTGCTATAAAACAAGCTCGTATTTTATCTTCGTTACCTTTTCTTAATAATGAGAAACGATTTCTTAATAAGGCGAAACGATTTCAAAATAAGGCGAAACGATTTCAAAATAAGGCGAAACGATTTCAAAATAAGGAGAAACGATTTCAAAATCCAAATAAGGAGAAACGATTTCAAAATCCAAATAAGGAGAAACAATCTCAAAATAATGAGAAACAACTGAAAAATAATGAAAAACAATTTAAAAGAACCGAATCGACCACTAGACCTACGGGTCTTAGAGCCAAAAAGAAATAGGCTTACTCTTTCTTTATTTGAATCAAAATTCCAATCCAAACTCAAACATAGGTTGAGGTTTTACTCGAAAAATCCGAGAATCTAGATTTTATTATCGTGCCGTAAGAAAAAAAGAATCGACGAATAATAAATATTTTTTTATTGAGCGTGTTCATTCATTTTGACTACTTTCTCCTATTTTATCACATTCTTATCCATTTTGACTCTACCCTCCCGGAGTTCATTCTCCGGGGAACTCTGTTCAAATTATTCCTGCGGATTCTTTCCAATCGACTTTTTTTACGATCTCATTAGATCTGATCTCATTCGAAATCATATAAATGGAAGTCTTATTTGATATAGCTATTTGTGCAAGTATTTTACGATTAAGAAACAACTGTCTCTTGTACAGATCGTGTATGAATCTACTATAAGTATAGGATATCCCCCTTTCACGAATTACTGCGTTTATTCGAGTAATCCACAAACGACGAAAATCCCTCTTTTTCCTATCCCTATCCCGATGTGCCGAATCCAAAGCTCTTATTTCCTGTTGACTCATTGTTCGAGCAAGCCTCGAATGAGCCGCTTGAAAGCTTGATACAAAGGAACGCACTTTTGTTCTACGTTTCCGAGCTGCATATCCCCGTTTAGTTCTGGTCATTGAATAAATGAAACTTTGACGAATACCGAATGGATTTCCCTTCTTTCAGTTATTCTTTGTCCCTTTTCTAGTCTATTAATAACAAAACAGATTTTCCAATGTATAAACTAAAAATTCCAATGGCTTTGGCTACGATAACCTTCCTAACCACAATTTTTTCTTTTTTCTAGGCATTTCACTTCGAACTAAGAAGTTGTATTCTATTAGGTATCAAAAATAGAGTCAATAAAAAAAGAAATAGAAGTGGAGAAAGAAATAGTGGATTCCATCGTTTCTATGGTTACTTCTTAAACGGTGAGGTCTTCTCTATACACCGGAGCCTTTACTTAATACTTAATTTAAGCAATCTTATTGGGAACTTGTATAGTTCACATTCTTTGGCTCTACCCATGAATTATCCAGTAATAGGTCTTTCACAACGAGATCTACCTATACAGTAACGGTATTTTATTCTGAAGGTTGGCTGGGTAGCTGACCATGTTAGTCCGTTCTTCTTGCAAGGGGCATAATCTTTCTGTTTTTTAACTAAGATTTCCTCCGCTTAATGGATAATCATTTGCTACCAATGGAGAATTGCTTCTCATCTTAATCTTAAATTGAGATGATTGGGTTTGCACCAACGGAAACCATAAATTTCATACACAATAGAGGGATATGATAGATTTTCTTATTTTGAGTTTTTAGATAATGAATGGAGTTCGTTTTTACATTATATACCTATTTATCGGGGTGGATCATTGATACTGGAAAAATGGGGTTCTTTCTTTTGTCCCAGCTCATGATCTGAACGAGTCGCACATACACCCTAGTACATGTTCCTCGACGCTGAGGGCATCCCCGAAGTGCGGGGGATTTTGTGACATTTCTGATTGGCTGTCTTGTATTTCTAATAAGTTGTTTAATAGTTGGCATGTTGAATCCTAGACATAATGGGCTGGTTTAGATCGATCCTAACCGCGTGCATGAGTATGAATTGCTTGTCTTTCCTATTCTCTTAACTAAGTGAATTTTTCTATTAATAAGTGGTGAAATCATTCTATTACTAAGTGGTGAAATATTCTATGAAATTTAGTTAAGAAGAGATTCGATATTCTATGAAACTCTCAGTTAAGAATAAACTCTCAGTTAAGAAGAGAAAATTTCAAATTGCGAATTTGAGCCAAATCCGGCTATTGATCTACAGTTAGAAGATCAACAACCCCATAAGCTTTTGCTTCTGTTGCTGACATAAAGCAGTCTCTCTCCATGTCACACCATATAATTACGTAGTGTTGGCCCGTTCTTCGTGCATAAGTCTGTGTGATTTTTTCACGCACCTCTATTACGGTTTCTATTTCCATGACAAAGTCTCCTGTTGGTGCCTGAAAATAAGAACTAGCAGGTTGATGGATCATTACCCTGATGATTGATGATACACCATAATAAAAAAGAAAAGGTTCCCCTAATTTCTCATGATAAGCGTAAGGGGAAGAGAAAAGAAAGATAAAGAAGAAAAAAAGATAGAATTAAACAACCGTACGGGCATCTTTTGTGCATTGCATACGGCTTTCTAGATGTAGATGATATCTATACAGATGGATCTTAGATATCTCGTATAATCAAGTACCCCATGGGTGGATATATAGGAATCCAAATTCAAATCCGCTGAATCACTCATGTTATGATCTTCTACATATCAAAGTACCACCCTTCTTTTTTTTTCGAAGGGGTTCAAAAATACTATGATGGCTCCGTTGCTTTATATATTATTCTTTTTATCTGTGATTCAGCAATCCCAAAGTTTCTTTTTGATCTGATTAAATAAAGAAAAATCTTGTTTTTTTTTTTTCACACGGGTGGGCTCTTAACAATTATGAAACAGTGCGAAAAAAAAAGTTTGTGACGCTGAACTCCGATAGATAAAATCGGAAATATCTTCTATCTCATACTACTCCCTCGATACATAATCTAATGTTTTGAAAAAAAAAAACTTTCTTATATCAAATTCAAAGTGCCATGCTATTATTACTTAATATTCATATTTCATATGGCGAAGGCATAGTCCTTTTTTCTCTCAAATAAAAACCCGTTGGCGCCAAGAGTGAGGGTATGCTAGACGTTTAGTAATTGTTCCTCCGGCCAAGATAAAAGACGCCATTGAAGCGACTACTCCCAGAGCGAATGTATGCACATCTGGTTTCACACCTTGCATCATATCATAAATACCTATTCCACCTATTAATGATCCGCCGGGAGAGTTTATAAACAAATAATGATCTAGGCTACTATCATCAATAGAGAGAAATGCTATAATACCTATAATTTGATTTGCGACCTCCCTCTCAATCGCCTGGCCTAAAAAAAGCACTCTGCGTCGATAAAGTCCGTTGTTTAGAGTAAAATTGGATCCCTAAAGAACCATACAGGCGCCTTTTAACGCATACGGTGCAAAACCAAAATGGCGAAAAAAAGAATCAATGTGTAGATTGCAATCTTCTTTCTTTTTTCATAGCGGGCTCTTTCTGACTTCTAACAAAAATTGCTTTTATTTTTTTTTTTCAATTTTCAATAAAGGCGGGTTTGGCTTTGAACACCTTTCCCTAGAATCTAAAAAATTCACTAAACTTATCTATCGAATTAACTTCTCATTGATATATTATTTCATCGAGATCCAATCCAAATCACGAGTTATTTTCTTGTTCCTGAATGGGCCTCCTTAATCTTTTTAGGTTTCTGCTCTACTCCGGGTAAAGATCCACCCGATTGCGATTTGCACATATAGGACAAATGCTCCCATTACCACTTTTTTGTTATGACCTCCCCCTTATCATGAATTCATATCTTCTGTCAAATCTTTGATGTATTCAGGCAGATTACTCGATTGATTATAGAGTTTGAGATGCTTTCTTTTTACATTTACAAAGAGGGTCTCTTTACAACTAGAAATCGTTTATGATATTGATATTAAGTAGGAATCATAGATCTATTACTAATTGGGTTTTTTCTAAACGGAGCTTGGATACTTCATTTTATTAGTCCAACCAAGCTAACCATAAATGATTCTAATTGATAATAGTAGTTTGAATCCCCCCGATCTAATTGCACTTCACGCTCCAAATTTTAGATGATTCCATTTATCTTTCTTGGGCGAAACAGAGGATATCTCGAGCGGGGACAGAACGGGGAAATCCCATATGACCCAATAGACCTGACAAGTCGCACTATACGTCAACCCAAGTCCCTTCTTCTTCTCCGGTAATTAGATAGGCTATTTTCGGAACACCAATAGGCATGAAATAATAAAAAAAAAGGACTACGTACTAGATTTCACTTTGATGTGGAAACATAACAATAGGTTTATTGTCTTTCTAATATTGTACTTTATCGTTTTTTATCCATAGATTCGAAAAATTCATAAAGAAAGACAGAATAAGTAAGGGAAATTCTTACAAATAGGCCTTTCTAATGATGAAGAAGTATGGACACATTCACTGATAGAAAACGGTATCAACCCCCCATTGCATATTGGTACTTATTGAGTATAGAATAAATCTGCTTCTCTTTGTTCCTACGAACGGAATTGTTCCATTATTTTATTATTATTACTAACAGAATCAAACAAATATGAATCCTTGCGCGGAAATAATCCACTGAAGAGGGGAGGTCCATAACATAGTCTAGCCTTTTCCAATGCAATAAAGTTACATAGTGTCTTTTTTTCTTTGATAATAAAGGGGTATTTCCATGGGTTTGCCTTGGTATCGTGTTCATACCGTTGTATTGAATGATCCCGGTCGCCTGCTTTCTGTCCATATAATGCATACAGCTCTGGTTGCGGGTTGGGCCGGTTCTATGGCTCTGTATGAATTAGCAGTTTTTGATCCCTCTGACCCCGTTCTTGATCCAATGTGGAGACAGGGTATGTTCGTTATACCATTCATGACTCGTTTAGGAATAACCAATTCGTGGGGTGGTTGGAGTATCACAGGAGGGACTATAACGAATTCGGGTATTTGGAGTTACGAAGGTGTGGCCGGGGCACATATTGTGTTTTCTGGCTTGTGCTTCTTGGCAGCTATCTGGCATTGGGTATATTGGGATCTAGAAATCTTTTGTGATGAACGTACAGGAAAACCTTCTTTGGATTTACCCAAAATCTTTGGAATTCATTTATTTCTCGCAGGAGTGGCGTGCTTTGGTTTTGGTGCATTTCATGTAACAGGCTTGTATGGTCCTGGAATATGGGTGTCTGATCCTTATGGACTCACGGGAAAAGTGCAATCTGTAAATCCAGCATGGGGCGTGGAAGGTTTTGATCCTTTTGTTCCGGGAGGAATAGCCTCTCATCATATTGCAGCAGGGGCATTGGGTATATTAGCGGGCCTATTCCATCTTAGCGTCCGCCCACCCCAACGCCTATACAAAGGATTGCGTATGGGCAATATTGAAACCGTCCTTTCCAGTAGTATTGCTGCTGTCTTTTTTGCAGCTTTTGTTGTTGCCGGAACTATGTGGTATGGTTCAGCAACGACTCCGATTGAATTGTTTGGGCCTACTCGTTATCAATGGGATCAGGGGTACTTTCAGCAAGAGATATATCGAAGGGTTAGTGCTGGGCTAGCCGAAAATCAAAGTTTATCAGAAGCTTGGTCTAAAATTCCCGAAAAATTGGCTTTTTATGATTACATCGGTAATAATCCGGCAAAAGGGGGATTATTCAGGGCGGGCTCAATGGATAATGGAGATGGAATAGCGATTGGATGGTTAGGGCATCCTATTTTTAGAGATAAAGAAGGACGTGAACTTTTTGTACGTCGTATGCCTACCTTTTTTGAAACATTTCCGGTCGTTTTGGTAGACGGCGACGGAATTGTTAGAGCCGATGTTCCTTTTCGAAGAGCCGAATCGAAGTATAGTGTCGAACAAGTAGGTGTCACTCTTGAGTTCTACGGTGGCGAACTCAACGGAGTCAGTTATAGCGATCCTGCCACTGTGAAAAAATATGCTAGACGCGCTCAATTGGGTGAAATTTTTGAGTTAGATCGTGCTACTTTGAAATCCGATGGTGTTTTTCGTAGCAGTCCAAGGGGTTGGTTTACTTTTGGACATGCTTCATTTGCTTTGCTCTTCTTCTTTGGACACATTTGGCATGGTGCTAGAACCTTGTTTAGAGATGTTTTTGCTG